TAGCCTTAAAACTGTTAAGTTAAAATACCTAATATATTTATAAAAATCAAAGAATTGATATAAAAACGTTAAAGAAGTACTGTAATAAGAAACTTTAGTAAGAGCTATAAAAATAGTACTGTGAAGGAAGATTGAAATAACATTAAAAATTAAAATGGATAAAGAAAAATTTATTACTTGTACCTTTTGTATGATGGTTAAGCGAGATTACACTGAGAATCTTTTGTTTCCCGAAACTTAATGAGCTAATATACTCTGTCTTATAAGAGGCTAAAAGGCTACTGTTGCAATAGTAGTTTTGGAGGGCATATTAGGTGTGAAATGCTAATCGCATTGAGTTATAGCTGGTTCTTCAAGAAATTAATTTAAGTTAATAGCGAAATTATAAGATAAAAAGTTCCTTCAGGAAAACAAGACTTTTTTATAAAAATTCGCTTTAAGACAAGTAAGGATAAGCTTATTTGTCAAGTAGGAAAAAGCCTTAATAAATAATTAAAAACATTGAGTATAGAAATATTTAAAAAAGGATAAGTAGGATTAATGGCATCCAACTAAAATAAAAGCGTTAAAGCTTTTCTTTTATTAGTAAAATATAAAATATTGATTATCAAGTTTGAAGTTTTTATTAAAATTATTGAAGACTTTTATAAAAGTTTATAAGATAAAATGCTTAAATTAGTAAAGTCATTCAATTAGTTGAAAATTAATCATACCTAACTTCGGAAGGGTAGAAAGTGAAAATAATCAGGAATCACACTTCTATGAAATGTCTTCCAACTCAGGTAATTGAAAAATAATTTAATCAAATGAGGAAAAGGAACTCGGCAAATATTGACTTCGCCTGTTTACCAAAAACATCGCCCCTTGCAAAAAAATTGATGAATAAGGGGTCCTGCCTGCCCAGTGACTTAGTTAAACGGCCGCGGTATCTTGACCGTGCAAAGGTAGCATAATCATTTGCCTCTTAAATAGAGGCTGGTATGAATGGCAAGACTGGAGTTAAGCTGTCTCTTTCTCATTACTTGAATTTAATATTTTTGTGAAGAAGCAGAAATAAATTCGTAGGACGAGAAGACCCTATCGAGCTTTAGTGAAATTATTAGTGGTGTGTGAGTATGAAGCAACTAATAAAGTAAGTTATTTACAAGAAGAATTTAATGCTTTTTATTTAACTATGTAATAAAATAATTTTGATTGGGGCAATCGCGGAGTATAAAAATCCTCCGCTTCAAATGTTAAAAATTACTATTTTTAAATGAAGTGATCCGCTGTATAGCGAGCAAAGGAATAAGTTACCGTAGGGATAACAGCGTAATTTTTTTGGAGAGTTCATATTGATAAAAAAGTTTGCGACCTCGATGTTGGATCGAGATTTCCTAGAGATGCAGCAGTTTCTAAGGGTTGGTCTGTTCGACCATTAAAATCTTACGTGATCTGAGTTCAGACCGGCGTAAGCCAGGTCAGTTTCTATCCACGAAAGTTATACTTTTCTTAGTACGAAAGGACCAGAAAAGTAGTGCCAATTTTTAAAAAAAAGCACTAAAAAAAACTTTTGAAAAAAAAATGAAAATTTTGAGAAAAAATTTTAAGAAATGTTATTTTTGCGTATAGTAACAAAATAAAATTGATTAATTTGCCAAGAGTTTAAGTTGGCATGATGATAAAAAATAGACTAACCCTGTAAATAGAAAACTCCGTTACTAATCCCTGTTAGTTGGTTCAAGTACTGCCTGGGAGGCTAATAATGAGAAAGGACAAAGTAAAATAGAAAGACGTGAGAAATGGCGACTAGAAAGATTTATCTCTTCCGCGGGTAGAAAGATTTTTGTGTACTAACTATATAACAGTTACCCCCCCCCCGGAGGGGATAAGCAACTATGAGTGTAACCTCAAAAAGGATTTAAACCTTTATCTTACAATTTACAAGATTGTCTGCTTTTTGTAGCTTTTAAGGCATGATTCCCGTTAGGGTTTTAACCTAAGCCTATAACGTGAAAAGTTATTGTTGTCTCAACTACGAAAATTAATTCCAGGCACATTTTCCAATACGCCTACTTTGTTACGACTTTTCTCCTCTGGTGACGAGAGTGACGGGCGATGTGTGCGCATTCTAGAGCTTTAGGGGGTCATTCATGAGTATTTTCTTTTACTCATTACTGCTGAATCCTGTTTCAAACGTTAATTTTCAATACGTCATTCATATATATTTTTTAAATTTATTTTCTATTATTGTAGCTCACTTATCCCCAACTTATTAGCTGCACCTCGATCTGACGTCAAGGGTTTAGTTAATTCTTTGTGTTTACATTTCTCGTGAAGTAAACTGACGACGATGGTATACAGGCTGTTATATTCAAAAGTTGGTAAGGTATTACGTGGATTATCGGTTAGATAGCAAGCTCCTCCAGGAAGAATTAGAAAACCGCCAAGTCCTTTGAGTTTTAAGCTTTCGCTCGTAGTTCTCGGGTGTAAAGGTGTTTTATAGCTCCTATAGTGGGGTATCTAATCCCAGTTTATTTTAGAGCTTTTGTGGGCTGCGAAAAAGTGAAATTAATTCTTTGTTGTTGTAATTTAGGTTCTGTTAGCTTATTACTGCTAGAGTTAATCTTTATTTCATCGGAGATAATTCTTACCACAGTTTTTACCGAGTTTCGTTGGCTGTGACCTTATGTATAACCGCGGTGGCTGGCACATAATTAACCGGGATGTTTTCTCTATTACTATATCAAGCTTGCGCTTATTGTATAATTTTAAGTACTGCAGTTGTGGGTGTCTAAGTGTCTTTGGTTCCGTGGGGGCCAACTGATACTTGTATTTTGTTTCTTAAAGGCGGGAGAATATTAATTTTACTCACAGTATTGCTTGCGGGCTTGCATGTATCAATATAGAGATAGTCAATGAAAAGACTAGGACCAAATCTGTTGCTAAGAAAAGGATTTTAACCTTTATTAGAGCATTTTCAGTGCTTTGCTTTATCTTTTAAGCTATCTTTGCAAAAAATTAAATTTTTTTCAATTTGTGCCGTAATGGGTATTAGTAATATAAATAGTCTGAAGTAGGAGACAGAAGCTAGCTGTCTTAGCAGAATATAGGGCTCTTCTACGGGTTGTCTACCTAATCAAGAAAGTATAATAAAAACGGAGACTAAAATTCAAAAGAAATACTGGGAAGCAGGGCGGAAGGTTTTGGCCTGGTTTTTGGAGGTATGAAGAATTGGTACGGCAAAAAGAATGAGTATAGCAGCTGCCAAGGCTAAGACTCCTCCTAACTTTTTAGGGATAGCTCGTAAAATTGCGTAAGCAAATAAAAAGTATCATTCAGGTTGGATGTGAAGAGGGGTAACTAGAGGATTGGCCGGATTAAATTTCTCAGGGTCTTTTAGGAGCGTTGGGGAGAGGAGTACTATTGAGGAGAGTGCAATAAACATTATTACAAATCCAGTTAAGTCCTTTGTGGAAAAATAAGTGTGAAAAGGGGTCTTGTCAAATGTTGATTCAATTCCTGTGGGATTTTTTGATCCCGTCTGGTGAAGAAATAAAAGGTGAACAACTGCTAGAGCGGCTATAATGAAGGGAAACAAGAAGTGAAAAGCAAAGAATCGGGTTAGGGTGGCTTTGTCAACTGAAAAGCCTCCCCATATCCATTGGACGATGGTGGTTCCTATATATGGTAAGGCAGAGACAAGGTTGGTTATAACCGTGGCACCTCAAAATGACATTTGTCCTCAAGGTAGGACGTATCCTACGAAGGCAGTTAGCATGGTTAAAAGAAGGAGAATGACTCCGACTTTCCAAGTTTCCTTTTTTACGTAGGATCCGTAGTAAATTCCGCGTCCTATGTGAAAGTAGAGACAGATAAAAAAAAAAGAGGCGGTTTTGGCATGAGTTTTTCGTAGGAGTCATCCGTATTTAACATCTCGGCATATGTGTCTGACAGATGAGAAAGCTAAGGAAATATCAGAAGTGTAGTGCATGGCTAGAAATAGGCCGGTAATTAGTTGAATTATTAGACACAAGCCTAGTAAGGATCCAAATTTTCATCATATAGATAAATTACTTGGTCTGGGGAGGTCTATTAAAGATCCTTTTATTATCTTAAATAGGGGGTGGGTCTTGCGTAAAGGGCCTGTCATAATTTGTTATATATAATGATTTTCTATTTAACATTTATTTTTATGTTGTTAGGGAGAACTTTGGTATTTTATAGTTTGTCTCCTTATTATGGGGCTTTGGGATTAGTGATTGTAGCCATGGCAGGGTGTGTATTGTGTAGGTTAGTGGGTTTGTCTTTTATGGCTTTGGTATTACTTCTTATATATGTTGGGGGGATGTTAGTGGTGTTTGTCTATTCAAGTGCTTTATCCGCCGAGCGTTACCCAGTTGTAAGAAAAATTAAGGAAGTATTAGTTCTATTTTTTATTCTGGTCCTATGAATTAGGTTGAATTTTGACTTACTAATAAAATTTCCTGAATTGAGATGAAAAAGCCATAAAAACCTGGATTTAATTGGAAGGAGCGTGTTGTACAGTAAAGTTTGGTGGTACTTGGGTGTGGGAGGTTATATTTTGTTTGTCGGTTTGGTTGTGGCATTGGTGATAACTTACGGGTCAGAGTATAACGTTCTTAAGGCCTTGTAGTATTAAGCAACTATGAGTGTAATATGTTATAGAATGTATATGTAGGAGACTATGACTATGGTTATCATGATTAAAGAAGACATCAGTAAGTAATGCTTTATGTACCCGGTTTGAGTTAATTGGTAGGTCTTAGAGAAATTAGAAGATGAGGAGGCTATTCCTTGGGCACCAATATTTTCTTTTCATCCTTGGTCAATTTTTCGTGTTCTTAAGGTGAGGGATGTCAGAAAAGAAAGAGAAGAGATAAGAGAATGTGCAGCGTTTTGATAAAATCACTGAAGGGTAGTAAATCTTTTAAGGAGAGAGGCTAAAGGGGAGTGAATAGCTAAAGTCATTAGTTTCTTTACGATAAGAGCAGAGTAAAACGTTGCAGCTAAAGTGACAATAAGCGCCAAAGACTTTAAAATGAGTTGAAGAGTAATAGGGGTTTTGAATAGAATAAAGGTTGATATTGTCCAGCCAGAAAGTATAGTTCCTAAAGCTAGGCGATTAAGGGCTTTTACGAGGTTCTTATCTTCTTCTCTTGTAGGAGATAGGGGATTAAAGAGAGCAGAGCTAGTGAAGCAAAATAAAATTATTCGCATTGAATATGCTGCTGTAAGAAGAGTGGCAATAAAGGATATAATTATGCTAAAAAATTTTGATAGGCTTGTAAGGGATATCTCTAAAATTAAGTCCTTAGAGTAAAATCCGGCCAGAAAAGGGGTTCCTGCTAAGGCTAGCCTGCCAAGAATTATGCAAGCTGAAGTTTTTGGTAAAATAAGATATAGTCCTCCCATCTTTCGCAAGTCTTGTTCATCTTTTAGTCTGTGAATAATTCTACCAGAAGATAAAAATAACATGGCCTTAAAAAAAGCGTGGGTGCAAATGTGAAATAATGCGATGGTGGGGGCTTTTAGTCCTATGGCAACCATCATAAGGCCTAGCTGGCTGGTGGTAGAGTAGGCTATAATCTTCTTTATGTCGTGTTGAGATATAGCAGTAGTAGCTGCAAAGATAGCAGTTATTGCTCCTAGTATTAGGCATCATTTATTAAAAGAGATAAATCTTGAATAGATGGGGCTGATTCGAATAAGTAAAAATATTCCAGCTACTACCATAGTCGATCTGTGTAGTAATGCTGAGACAGGGGTAGGCCCCTCCATTGCGGCAGGGAGTCAGGGGTGTAGTCCGAACTGAGCGGACTTACCTGTAGCTGCTATTAGGGCCCCGATTAGTAAGAGCTTGATTTCTATTGGGGTTTTAATTTTAATTCTAGATATTTCAGAAATAGATCAAGAATTAAAAGATACAAGGGTAAGTGCAAAAAATAAAAGAAGGCCAATATCTCCGATTCGATTATATATTATTGCTTGCAGGGCGGCTTTTCTAGCACTAGTACGGGTTTGCCATCATCTTATTAGCATAAAAGATAGAAATCCAACTCCCTCTCATCCTATAAATAAAAAAAATAGGTTGTTAGAAAAGGTTAGTATAACCATATTTAGTAAAAAAATTATAAGTAAATGAAAAAATGCTTTCTTTTTAGGGTCTCTTTTCATGTAGTAGTGGGAAAATTCTATAATTGAAGAAGAAACAGCTAAAGCCACAAAAAAAAATAGATTAAACTTAAAGTCGTAATGGAGTTCTAAGTTAAAAGAAAAAGATTTCAGGGAAAATCAATTGTTTAATACAACAACTATGTCGGGGAAATTCAGGACAATCGAGAGGATTAGGGGAAAAAAAGAAAGTGTGGTAAGGGTCTTTAGAAGGGTAATAAAGAAAGTTTTTTTCTTTTCTACGGAAGAAAATGTTTTATTGATGTTAATTCCTAAAGCTGTTGATTTAGGAGCCTTGGTAAAAAAAGAGGTGGAGCTAGTTAGCTGGAAAAAAAATATACTAGAAAATAAGATAATTATAAGAGAAGAGTTAATAGCTATAATAATTCTTTGTAGTTTTAGTGGCATCGAAACTTCAATGGATTCGAACCACAGATTTTAAGACTTAGCAGGACTAAAATAAACCTATAAGTTTCGGACTATAGACCAGATTTTAACTGGTAATTTTAATACCACAAATTAGGGTTTTATTTTAAACTACTTTAGTCAAAAAAGAATACAAGAATTTTATTAGAATCAAAACAGGCATGGTCGTAGATTTTCTAACAAAAAATAAAGATCACAATAAAAGCACTAATTTTTTTACAGCAATTTTGTCAAGGGGGGGGCCTTGTGTGTTTTAGCAGAGTTTATAAAAACTTATACAAGAACAAGAACAGCGGGGTTTATAATAATAAATATTAGGGGGAAGATGTGTAAAAATATAAGGATATGTTCAGAGGACTTTATGGGTTGAATTTTAGATACAAATGTGGGGAAGGTGCTTCTTTTTGTTTTTTGAAAGATAAGAAGTGAATATATTGCTCCAAAAACTGTAGCAGATGTTATAATAATGAAAGAGCTGATTTTTCATTTTATGATGGAGCTAATAATGAGCAGCTCCCCTACCAAGTTTGGTGTGGGAGGAAGGCCCAATTTAGTGATGCATGTTATAATTCATCAAACAGAGAGTAGGGGGGTTATTAGCTTGAACCCTCGGGTGATAGCTAGTGTGCGAGTCCTTTTTCGCTCATATAATAATTTTGCAAGGCAAAACAGCCTGGAAGAAATTAGTCCGTGAGCTATCATTAGGGTGGTTGCCCCTTTTATCCCTCAGGGAGATAGTGTAAAAATTCCGGCGGCTACCATTCTCATGTGTCCAACAGATGAATAAGCAATTAAGGCCTTCAAGTCTGTTTGTCGTATACAAATAATTCTGGTTATTAGTGCCCCTCATGTGCAAAAAGTAATCAGGGGAAAAGAGATGTGCTTGGCAGATATAAAAAAAAATATTAAAGATGTACGTATTAGGCCGTATCCTCCTAACTTTAGTAATATAGCCGCAAGGATCATTGACCCCGCTATGGGAGCTTCTACGTGGGCCTTGGGGAGTCAAAGGTGAAAACCATATATAGGCATCTTAATTATAAAAGCTATAAAACACAATATTCATCATATGGAAAGGGTAAAAGAGGATAAAGATAAAATGTTTGTTGTAAGGAAGATGGAAGGGAATATTAAAGATTTTTTAATGTTGTATAGAGATATTATGGCTATTAAAAGCGGAAGAGACCCGGCTAAAGTATAAAATATAAAGTATATGCCGGCTTGAAACCGTTCCTTTTGGGCCCCTCATCGAGTTATTAGTATTAGAGTGGGGAGTAGTGTTGACTCAAAAGCTATAAAAAATAAAGAAAGCTCTAGGGCAGAGAAAGTTAGCAATAGGGCAAGCAAGATAAAGAATACGGTTGAAATAAAAGTTCGCTGAGATTTAGGGGTGTATCTATTTGTTGAATAAATTCTGGCTAACAAAGATATTGGAATCAGCCAGGTTCTTAGTATAACTAGAGGGCCTGACAAGCTGTCTATTGCAAATTTGAATGAAAGTTTGTGTCAGAGAGAGAAGAAATGAAGTTTTATAATGTTTATGGAAAGTAAGGAAATAGTAAGGGCTCTTATTATGGAAACTCTACGATAAAGATTTTTATTAACAACTCAAGGTAAAAAAATAGCTGATAGGGATAGTACAAAAAGATATATCATTATTAAAATTTTATTCTGCCCAGTCTAGCCCTCCTTGTGTTCATTCGAATATTAGTCCTATGAGGAGAATAATTAGAAAAAAAGTGCCCACAAACAGTACGTAGGATGGTTTAAATATAAACAAAGCTTGGGGAAAAGGAAATAAGAGTGCTATTTCTAAGTCAAATAATAAAAAAAGGATAGCAACCAAAAAAAATCGAAAAGAAAAAGGAACCCGAGCGGATTTCAGAGGGTCAAATCCGCATTCGTACGGGGATGCCTTTTCTAGGTCGAGGTTACGTCTGGGTAAAAAGTGAGCAGCAAACACTAGTGCTGTTGTTACAGTTAGAATTGATAATACTATGATTATTATGTTGTACATATAATTGTTTTATATAAAGTAAGTTGGAGAAATGGTAGACAGGGATACATTTAGCTTGAAACTAAAACGATAAAGGTTCAAATCCTTTTTTCTCTTACGAGCCTCATCAATATATGCAAATGTATAAAAATAGTCAAACAACATCTACAAAATGTCAGTATCAAGAGGCAGCCTCAAATCCGAAATGGTGGTGGCTTGAAAAATGAAAGCTGTAAAGTCGGGCCAAACACACGGCTAAAAATGCTGTTCCTATGAGAACATGAAAGCCGTGAAATCCTGTGGCAACAAAAAAGGTTGATCCATATACTCTGTCGGCTATGGTAAAAGGGGAATCAAAGTATTCTCAAGCTTGTAAAATTGTAAAATAAATGCCTAGAATAACTGTAAGTAGTAGTCTTTGTATGGCTTCGATTCGGTTTCCCGAGAGAATTCTGTGGTGGGCTCAAGTAACGGTGACCCCTGAAGATAGAAGGACAGCTGTTTTAAGGAGAGGAACTAAAAAAGGTTTGATGGGGGTAATACCGGTAGGAGGTCAAGAAACTCCCAGTTCAACGGTTGGTGCAAGTCTTCTGTGAAAAAAAGCTCAAAAAAATGCAAAAAAAAAGCATACTTCAGAGGTAATAAATAAAATCATTCCGTATCGTAGCCCCTTTCTTACAGATAAGGTGTGGAATCCTTGAAAGGTAGCTTCTCGAATTATATCTCGTCATCAATTTATTATTGTTAGTATAAGAAGAATTGTTCCTAAAATAAATAAAATCGACCTGTTTATATGAAATCAAAGAATAAGACCGGAAGTCATCATTAGTGCTCTTATTGCTCCTGTTAAGGGCCAAGGTCTTTGATCAACTAGGTGGTATGGGTGCTGGTGAGTCATAATTTATAAGTTTTGTACTAAGTAGAAGTGGATCAAGGCTGTAAATACATATGCTTGAATACAAGCCACCCCAATTTCTAGTAAAAATAGTAATACAAATATAATAAAGGTAATGCTGGCGATGGTAATATTTCTCATTAATACTCAAATTGCAGTTGACATCAAGTAGATAAGAAGGTGGCCGGCTGTTAAATTGGCGGCCAATCGAAGGCCAAGCGCTATTGGTTGTGCAAAAAGTCTAAGAGTCTCAATTATTACCATTAATGGAATTAAGTAACTAGGGGTCCCTTGAGGAACTAGGTGCCTGAGGCGGGCATTAAAAGATAAATAGAATCCAAGTATATTTACAGACATTCATATCGGAAGACCAATTCTGTATGTCAATGATATATGTCTAGTCGCAGTGAAGGCATAAGGTAATAACCCCAACACTTTGATAGAAAACAAAAGAATAAATACAGTGATGATAATCGGGGCTCAGGTTACAGACCTGGGATTAGTCTGTTGAAAAATAGTCTTAATAATTGTTCGATTAAAACTTAAAAGTGAGAATCCTGCTCGAGTGGGCAGCCAATTGGTAGAGTTTGAGAGAAAAAGCCATGAAATTGCCATTAACATAGACACAAAAGTCATTGGCATAAGAAATAAGTAGTCGGGAGAAAATTGACCAAAAATTCTGTTTAAGTTCATAATCATCTTTTAGAAATTTTTAACTTTTTTGGGGGGGTAACTGTTATATAGTTAGTACTGGGGAAATTTTTCTTAAGAATTATAGTTACCACAATAAATAAAAAAAGTCAGGCAAGAGCGAAATTAAAAAATCAGGAGATTAGTTCTAGCTGAGGCATGTTTCTTTGATAGTGGGGGGGTGAGATCACTTTGATTTAAATTAAGAGTTTAATGCTTGCCATTATAAGCTTATCAAAGTTTATTCTTTTAGAAATTTAGAGACTCAATTTTCAAACGAAGAAAATTTAATGGCTTCGATAACTATAGGCATAAAGCTGTGTTTGGCTCCGCATATTTCTGAACATTGGCCATAAAATAACCCACATCGGGATATAAAAAATTTTACCTGATTTAGTCGTCCGGGGACAGCGTCCATCTTTATACCTAAAGATGGAACGGTCCAAGAGTGAAGGACGTCAGAAGAAGTAACTAATACTCGTATAGGGGTTTGTGAGGGTAGGGTAAGCCGATTGTCAACTTCAAGGAGGCGGGGTTTTCCTACTGTTAGTTCTTTAGTCGGAGTCATGTAAGAATCAAATTCTAGGTCTCGGTAGTCAGCGTATTCATATCTTCAGTATCATTGGTGTCCTATGGCCTTTATGGTAAGAAAAGGATTTTTAACTTCATCTATTAGATACAATAGTTGTAGTGACGGGAGGGCAATAAACACTAGAATAATAGCAGGAATTATAGTTCATATAGTCTCCAATCTTTGTCCTTCAAGAAAAAATCGTTTGGTGTTGGAGGGGATTATAAGGGAAGCTAGTCCGTAAAACACTAGTATTGTAATAAGGGTTAAAATAATAAGGGTGTAGTCGTGGAAGTAAATTAACTCCTCCATAAGGGGAGAAGATGCATCTTGTAGTCCTAGTTGAGTTCAGTTTGCCATTTATTGTTGTAAAATTTTTATAGAGGATACGAGGTCTGATTTATGGGTTCGAGAGAGGGCAACCATTAAAGATAATCCTGCTCTGGCTTCACATGCAGAAAGTGTGAGGAGAATTAATTTTTTAGACAGTAGTATATTGTTGGATAGGGCCAGGGAAATTATTACAAATCCCATAAACAAAGATATAAGCAGGAGTTCCAAACACAAGAGAATGGATAATAAGTGGAGTCGTTTTAGGAGTATTCCTAAAACTCCAATGTAGAAAATTCTAATGATAATTGTAAGATATGAAGAGATATAAAAGCTTTGGGGTCACACCAAAATATTTTGAGTCGAAATCGAAAGTTTTATTTAAACTAGCTTTTTACTTAATTAGAAATACGGTAGAAGGAGTTTCTTCAAAGGTATGGTGGGAAGGTGGGAAGGAGGTGTATTGTCACTCCAAAGATGAAGAAGAAAACTCGGGATAAGCGGGGGTTCGCTTGGTAGAGAAAGCCTCTCATACTAGAAATAAAAAAATGAGGGTTGCTATTAAGGAGATAGTGGATCCAATAGATGATACAGTATTTCACAGGGTGTAAGCGTCTGGATAGTCTGAGTAGCGTCGGGGCATGCCAGCCAATCCAAGGAAATGTTGGGGGAAAAATGTTAATTTCACCCCAATGAACATTACTGTAAAGTGAATCTTTCCTCAAAGGGGATGAAATGTTACTCCAGAGAAAAGTGGAAATCAGTGAGTAAATCCGGCAAATATTGCAAATACTGCTCCCATAGACAGTACGTAGTGGAAATGAGCAACCACGTAGTAGGTGTCGTGTAATATTATATCAATGGAAGAGTTTGCCAAAACTACTCCAGTTAATCCTCCGATTGTAAAAAGAAAGACAAACCCTAGTGCTCAAAGGAGTGGGGTGTCTCACCGTAATTTTCTTCCCTGAAGAGTGGCCATTCATCTAAATACCTTAATTCCTGTGGGAACAGCTATTATCATCGTGGCTGCAGTGAAGTAAGCTCGAGTATCAACGTCCATTCCAACAGTAAACATGTGGTGTGCTCACACTAGAAATCCTAAGATTCCAATAGATATGATGGCGTAGACCATTCCTAAGTATCCAAAAGGTTCATTCTTACCGGCGTAGTGAGCTATGACGTGAGAAATCATTCCGAATCCGGGTAAAATAAGAATATAGACTTCTGGGTGTCCAAAGAATCAAAATAAGTGCTGAAAAAGTATGGGGTCTCCTCCTCCGGCAGGATCGAAGAAAGTAGTATTAATTTTTCGGTCGGTTAATAACATTGTAATTGCTCCGGCTAATACAGGCAGGGAAAGTAGTAGAAGAAAAGCTGTGACAAAAATTGATCAGACGAATAGGGGAAGACGGTCAAAAGACATTCCAGGTGTTCGCATTTTTATAATAGTAGTAATAAATTTAATGGCGGCTAAAATAGAGGAGGCTCCGGCAAGATGCAAAGAAAATATGGCAAGGTCTACTGATCCTCCGGCGTGGGCTAATCCTCTAGATAGGGGGGGATAAATTGTTCATCCTGTACCAGCTCCACTTTCAACTCCAGCAGAAGCTAGGAGTAATAGAAAAGAAGGAGGGACTAGTCAGAATCTCATATTATTCATCCGAGGAAAGGCCATGTCTGGTGCACCTATCATTAATGGTACCAGCCATTTGCCAAATCCGCCTATCATAATGGGCATAACCATAAAAAATATCATCACTAGGGCGTGGGCAGTTACTATAACTTTGTATATCTGGTCGTCTTGAAGTAAGGATCCAGGTTGGGCAAGTTCGGTTCGAATAATTACGCTCATAGCAGTGCCTATCATTCCGGCTCAAGCTCCAAATATTAAATAGAGAGTACCAATGTCCTTATGTTTAGTAGAAAATAGTCAGCGTCTTAGTTGCATGTTTTATAATTTATTATATATAACAAAATCAGGAGATAGTTTATCAAAAATAGTAGCTTTGGGAGTTGTAGAGGCAAGTTTAAGTCTTGTTTTCCTGAATTAGAAAAACAAGAATTGCGCTTGTATCTAAGAATTCAAATTTCTTGGTTTTGCTGGTTAAACTATTTTCTAAGTTTGAGTCGTAGCCTAGTGGAAAGGCGTTTGGCCGTTAACTAAAAGATAGCAAGATCAATACTTGTCGGCTCAGGCTTGATTAGCAAAGAAGGTTAATGCTTGAGATTTAGGATCTTACATCAAAGGTTCAAGTCCTTTATCTAGTTGAATTGTGGATTAAAGGATTTAAACCCCTAAGTTTTACTTGCAAAGCAAATGTTTTATCTATTAAACTAAATTCACTATATATAAAAGAGATTTAAGTTAATAAAACTAAAAACCTTCAAAGTTTTAAATAAGAGTGAGGCCCTCTTAGTCTTTAAGGTTTTGTAGTGTAATAAACATGTTAGATTGCAAATCTATAGATGCGGTTGATAATCGTCCGCCAAAACTTTCCAGACAATTCGAATTTCACGAACTTCTTCTCTGTGTAAAAGAGATGCTTATATTTACAAGCTCTGTGAGGAAAGAACACGTGGAATGAGGGTAAAGTAAGCTAAATGTTAAGCTTTTGGGTTCATACCTCAAAAATAGAAGGATAAAAACCTCTCTTTATCTTTTAAGAAATACTGAGTTGTTAATCAGCAATTCTGGTCTGACAGTCCAGGGTTATAGAGTTTAACTAATTCCTTTAAGGCGGGATGGCAGAAAGTTATATGCGTTAAATTGTAAATTTATAAATAAAGGTTTAAATCCTTTTCTTGCCACTGGCTTCATTAGTATATTTAGTATATTTGATTTCCAATCAAAGGGGCCTTGTTAAAAGTCAAGGATGAAATAAGACAAATTTATTTATATGTAATAAAAAATTTAGTTGAAGTAGCAAAGAAGGTTAATGCAAGAATCCTAAGATTTCTTTACCGAGGGTTCAAGTCCCTCTTTCAATTGTGAGCATATTATTATTATTCTTAAATTCGATTGGGTTCATTGTTCCGGTTCTATTGGCTGTAGCCTTATTAACTTTAATAGAGCGAAAGGTGTTGGGGTACATGCAGTTGCGTAAGGGCCCCAAAATTGTTGGACCTTATGGATTACTTCAGCCTATTGCAGATGGCTTCAAGCTGTTAATAAAGGAGACTTTAAAGCCATCTAATGCCTCCCCATATTTATTTTATTCGTCTCCTGTTTTATTTTTTTTTCTATCAATACTTTTGTGGTCAATAGTTCCTGTGGGTAATTCAACACTTAAATTTAATTTATCTTTGATTTTAATTTTGGGTTTATCTAGATTGTCAGTGTATTCTTTGTTGGGCTCGGGATGATCTTCTAATTCTAATTATTCTTTTTTAGGGGGAGTGCGGGCGGTGGCTCAGACAATATCTTATGAAATAAGATTAGGTTTGATTTTGCTCAGGGTGGTTGTTTTCTCAGGGGGTTTTAATATCTCTCTTATTAGAAGAGTTCAGGAAGACTGTTGGTTAGGCGTATGTTGTTTTCCGTTGTTTTCAATTTGGTTTATTTCTACTTTGGCAGAAACTAATCGAGCACCATTTGATTTGACTGAAGGAGAGTCGGAAATAGTTTCTGGATATAATGTTGAATATGCGGGGGGACCATTTGCTTTATTTTTTATTGCTGAATATGCTAATATTATATTTATGAATTTGTTTAGAGTTCTTTTATTTATGGGAGGAAGCTCTCCTGTGGGGCTAATATTCCCGTTAAATATAGTGGTTTTGGTAGCTAAGACGGTGGTGCTAGTGGTGTTGTTTTTGTGGATTCGTGCTTCTTATCCTCGATTTCGTTATGATCAGCTAATGTATTTAACTTGAAAGAAGTATCTACCATTATCTTTGGGCTTACTAATTTTTTTCAGATTTTTACTGTCTTTAAAAAAAGGGTTACCTTCGGGGTTTACAAACTAAGAACTTGATCCCAAAAGAAAGGGGTTCTAGCTGATAATTAGACAAAAGAAGGTTAAATTCCTTCCAAGTTTTATGAGTCGAAGTATAATTTTAATCTTATTAACAAATATAATAATAAGGGTTGTAATAGTGGTTTCTAGACATAGTTGGTTTTCGATTTGAATTGGCTTGGAATTAAACACTCTTTCTGTTTTACCTCTTCTGTGTGGGCAGTTTACTCCACGAGGAGTGGAGTCTACCGTAAAGTATTTTTTGGTTCAAGCTTTTAGGGCTGCTATGATTCTTAATGTTGGTTTAGTACAGCTGTGGTTATGCTCCTCTTGGTCGGTTAACTGTCCATTAAAAGATTTTAGGTCTGTGGTGATAACTTTGTCTCTTTGTCTAAAGCTGGGGTTGTTTCCATGCCACTATTGGTTTCCGGATGTACTTCAAGGTTTAAAATTTTTGCAGGGGCTGCTTTTATCTACTTGGCAAAAGGTTGCCCCTTTTATAATTTTAGTAAGAGTTTGCAAAGTTATAAGAATAAAAATTTTAACAATTCTTGGGTGCTTATCCGTGTTAATTGGGGGATGGGGAGGTCTTAATCAGTCTCAAATTCGAAAGATAATGGCTTTCTCATCTATAAGCCATTTGGGATGAATAAGAAGAGTTCTTTCTTATTCCGTCTATATAAGTTGCGTGATGTTTGTGGTTTATATTGTCCTTAGAAGGGCAGCATTTTTAATTAACAAAGAGGCTAGATTATATAATTTATCTTCTTTGGGTCGGCTAATGTCTTGTAAAAGTGTGGTGGGGCTTGTGCTCATTCTAATAATTTTATCCCTGGGGGGGCTACCCCCCTTGACAGGGTTTTTAAAAAAGTTTGTGGCGTTGGAGTGCTTATTGTCTAAAAAATTGCTAGTTCCCTGTAGAGTATTAATAGTGGGAAGTTTGTTAAGGCTTTTTTTTTATTTACGTATTAGGTTTAAAAGAATATTGTGCCTATTTCCTCATCATTCGATGATGATTTTTTCTTGACGAAGGATTTCTAGATTTTCAAAAAAAGTAAGTTTTTATACAATATTATTGAGAAGACTGTCGAGAGTAAGAATTCTGGGGTTAGTGTTAATGCCGGTATCTTGGTGTTATTATTAGTCAAAATAATTACATATTAATAATTTAAATAAT